TTTATCTTATAGTAAGAGTATAGGTATAGTCTTTTATAGTATACTAATATACTAAGACTTAGATTTTTCTTACTTATCTTATACTATACTTCACCTAACTTCACCTAGGCACTTATCATTCATTGGCGGGGGAGAACTTTCTTTTATGATAAAGAACGGAAATTCGAAGAAATCGGATAAAGAAGCAAAAGTGTTAGCTCAACATATACATATACATATGTCTGTTTTCAAAGCACGAAGAGTAATTGATCAGATTCGTGGACGTTCTTATGAGGAAACACTCATGATACTGGAACTAATGCCTTATCGGGCATCGTATCCAATTTTAAAATTGGTTTATTCTGCAGCAGCAAATGCTATTAATAATATGGGTTTGAATGAAGCTGATTTATTTATTAGTAAAGCTGAAGCCAATGGAGGTACTATTATGAAAAAGTTAAGACCCCGGGCTCGAGGGTGTAGTTATCTGATAAAAAAAACCACTTGTCATATAAAGATTGTTTTAAAAGAAAAATATATATGGATGGAAAAAGAATAAAAAAATATGGGACAAAAAATAAATCCACTTGGTTTTAGACTTGGAACAACTCAAAGTCATCATTCTTTTTGGTTCGCAAAACCAAAGTATTTTTCCATGGGTTTACAAGAAGATGAAAAAATAAGGAATTTTATTAAGAACTATGTAAAAAAAAAAAAGAAAATATTCTCCAGTATTGCCTATATGGGAATTCAAAAAAGAATAGATTTGATTCAGGTCATAATCTATATTGGATTTCCCAATTTATTAATAGAAGGACGAACACGGGAAGTCGAAGAATTACAGATGAATGTACAAAAAGAGTTTCACCGGAAACTCAACATTACTATCACAAGAATTGAAAAACCTTATGGACAGCCTAATATTCTTGCAGAATATATAGCTTTACAATTAAAAAATAGAGTTTCGTTTCGAAAGGCAATGAAAAAAGCTATTGAATTAACTGAACAAACAGGTACAAAAGGAATTCAAGTGCAAATTGCAGGGCGTGTCGATGGAAAAGAGATTGCACGTGTCGAATGGATCAGAGAAGGCAGGGTTCCCTTACAAACAATTCACGCTAAAATTGATCACTGTTCTCATACAATTAAAACTATCTATGGAGTCTTAGGCATCAAAATTTGGATATTTGTAAACCAAGAATAAGAAAATAAAAAGAATAGACTTTTCTTTATCTCGCCATTTTGCTCAGCAATAGAAAATTTAGAAATTCTTTTCTTCTTTTTTTTTATTAAAAAAAAAGAAGAAATTATTAATTATAATTCTATAAGGTTGAATAAAAATTTTATTTACACTATTTATATTTAGTAGAATTGCTATGCTTAGTGTGTGACTCGTTAGTTGTTTCTTTAAACTTTAGAATTGAGATTAAAAAAAAAGGCTGACCCCACTATAAACTTCTATAAACTTAGTAACTATGAAAACTAAATAAGCTCAAAACTAATAAGCAACTTATTGCTTCGTATTGTCGAGATCCCAATAAAAAGTCACTATATGACTGAATCAATCATATAGTTGTAGCAACTAAAATTATTTTCATAACAAAGAAATCTGATTATGAATTATGAAACAAAAAGGGGATGTGGAAAAAAAGGAAGGATGATAGAAAGAGAGAATAAAGATATCAATGATATATTATTCCCATATGTATGGTTTATGAAGAATCACTTCATAAAAAAGGCAGTGTGATAAAGCATCAAGAAATAAAGATACAAAATCTACAATTACAAACGATTTAAATATAATAAATATACAAATAAAAAATAGAAAAGAAAATAGAAGATATTCAATTCAAAGAATTTAAAAAGAATAGAATCTAATCAATATATATAATAGAGTCTATTATCTATCTAATAAGCTATAAAAATAAGATATTAAAGATAAAAAAAGATATAAATATCTGTAAATATCTAAATACTAGACAAAGAAATGAATAATTGAATCGAGCTTCGAGTTAATAAAAACTGAGGAGATTTACTCGGAAACAAAGAACCTATTTTGTTGGAAGCTCCATTGCAGAGTTCAGGCCTAAACATTAATGGAGAAGCTATAGGAACGATGGAACCTGTGACTACATAGGATTTTATTGAAAACAAAGAAATCCTAATGATTCAATGGGTAGGATGGCGGAATGAACAAAAAAAAAATGGATTTCTTCTGAATGGTCATGAATTGACCCCATAAATGAAGGATGAAAGAGTCAATATTCGCCCGCGAACCCTTTCTTTCTTTTTTTTTGAATTTGAAAATTTCATTTATATTTCATATATTGGATAACTTTTGGCACAATTTTATAGAGGTAAAGTAAAAGATTAAAGATTTTAGCAAATTTTATATTGATAAAAGAAATAAGCATCATATAAAAAAAATATGCCTAGTTATCTAGTTATATATATATAACTCCCTTTTTAATAGTAACAAATTCAATAAAAAAATTTACAATCTTTTGATAGAATGAAATACATGTGTATATTTAAGATTTTTGAATCATTTCATTCGCGAGGAGCTGGATGAGAAGAAACTCTCATGTCCGGCTCTGCAGTAGAGATGGAATTCATAAAAACCATCAACTATAACCCCAAAAGAACCAGATTTCGTAAACAACATAGAGGTAGAATGAAGGGAATATCTTGCCGAGGCAAGCATATTTGTTTTGGCAAATATGCTCTTCAGGCACTTGAACCTGCTTGGATCACAGCTAGACAAATAGAAGCAGGGCGAAGAGCAATGACACGATATGTGCGTCGTGGTGGAAAGATATGGATACGTATCTTTCCCGATAAACCTGTTACAGTAAGACCTACGGAAACACGTATGGGTTCGGGCAAGGGATCTCCCGAATATTGGGTATCCGTTGTTAAACCGGGCCGAATACTTTATGAAATGAGTGGAGTATCAAAAACTGTAGCCAAAGCAGCTATAAAAATAGCTGCATGCAAAATGCCTATACGAACTCAATTTGTTGTTTCAGGATAAGTAAAAAAAAAACCGCGTATTTCTTTATCTCTGGACAGACAATATTTATTTTTCCCTTACATTTCAATAAAAGATTCCAATAAAAATCATATGATTCAACCTCAGACCCTTTTGAATGTAGCGGATAACAGCGGAGCTCAAGAATTGATGTGTATTCGAATCATAGGAACTGGTAATCACCGATATGCTCATATTGGTGATGTTATTGTTGCTGTAATAAAAGAAGCAGTACCCAACATGCCTATAGAAAGATCAGAAGTAATTAGAGCTGTGATTGTACGCACGTGTAAAGAACTTAAACGTGAAAACGGCATGATAATACGATATGATGACAATGCAGCGGTTATCATTGATAAAGAAGGAAATCCAAAAGGAACTCGGATTTTTGGTGCGATTGCTCGGGAATTGAGACAGTTAAATTTTACTAAAATAGTTTCATTAGCACCCGAAGTCTTATAGTATTCTAAATATAAATAAGAATATAAGATATAGTAGATAGATGAAAAAAGAGTATGTAATTTTCTATCCATCTCTATAGAATATTCAAATATCTAAAATAGATTGTGTCTCATGCATATACTTTAAATTCCTAATAATTCTTTATAATTGAAAATTTTCAAAAAAAAAATTCAATAAGACAAAAAAGAAGCATGTTGATTATATCAAAATTAGGAGACACCAGTAACTAGAGTTCATCATGAGTAGGGACATTATTGCCAATATAATAACTTCTATAAGGAATGCTGACATGGATCAAAAGGGAAGAGTAAAAATAGTATCTACTAATATCACTAAAAACATTGTGAAAATACTTTTACGAGAAGGTTTTATTGAAAACGTTCGAAAACATAAAGAAAGTCAAAAAAATTTTTTGGTTTCAACCTTACGACATAGAAAGACTGGGAAAGGAAACAAAAGAATTTTAAAGCGTATCAGCCGACCAGGTCTACGAATCTATTCCAACTATCAACGAATTCCTAAGATTTTAGGCGGAATGGGGATTGTAATTCTTTCTACTTCTCAAGGTATAATGACAGATCGAGAAGCTCGACTAGAAAAAATTGGAGGAGAAATTTTGTGTTATATATGGTAATTCTCTTGGGATACCCTAATTTTCTCTATTTTCTCTCGAACTTACTATTTGTAAAATATAGAGGAAAAGAGGAAAAATGAATTATAGAACTCTTCCTCTATTAGTTAATACTTAAAGGGAGGTTCCCTGGAATGAAAGAACAAAAATTGATTCATGAGGGTTTAATTACAGAATCACTTCCCAACGGTATGTTCCGAGTTCGGTTAGATAATCAAGATCTTATTCTAGGTTATATTTCCGGGAGAATCCGGCGCAGTTTTATACGTATACTACCCGGAGATAGAGTTAAAATTGAAATGAGTCGTTATGATTCAACCAGGGGACGCATAATTTATAGACTTCGCAAAAAAGATTCGAATTATTAGATCCTTCTTTTAAACATTCCCTTTTGTAGGGGATATAATTTGAAGTTCAAAAATGAAAGAAACTTCTTTTTGTTTCAAAAAAAAAGAGATATAGATTCAGAATGAAGGTAAGGAATTATAAATATGAAAATAAGGGCCTCTGTTCGTAAAATTTGTGAAAAATGTCGCCTGATTCGTAGGCGAGGACAAATTATAGTAATTTGTTCCAATCCGAGACATAAACAGAGACAGGGTTAATTTTTCTAAATTTATAAATAAAGAAGAAAGGATTCGTTTTCATATGAAAATGATATCCCCGTATCTTTCTGTAGATTTCTGATTCTTCTTTTTATTTTTATGAATATGATATAATAAAATATGACAAAACCTATAGCAAAAATTGGTTTACGTAAGAATGCACGTATTGGTTTACATAAGAATGAACGTAGAATACCAAAAGGAGTTATTCATGTTCAAGCAAGTTTCAACAATACTATTGTTACTGTTACAGACGTACGAGGTCAGGTGGTTTCTTGGGCTTCTGCAGGTACTTCTGGATTCAGAGGCACAAGAAAAGGAACACCCTATGCTGCTCAAGCAACTGCATTAAATGCAATTCGTACAGTAATTGATCAGGGTATGCAACGAGCAGAGGTTGTGATAAAGGGTCCAGGTCTCGGAAGAGATGCGGCATTACGAGCCATTCGCAGAAGTGGTATGCTATTAAGTTTTGTACGTGATGTAACACCCATGCCACATAATGGATGTCGCCCCCCGAAAAAAAGACGTGTGTAGAAATAAGAATTCAATAGATTTCAAGAGAAAGAAATGATTCAAGTATCTGATCCAATAATCATAAAGAATAGAATAGTATGGTTCGATAAGAAGTAGCAGAATCCACTCGAACACTACAGTGGAAATGTGTTGAATCAAGAGTAGAAAAAAAGCGTCTTTATTATGGTCGTTTCATTCTGTCCCCGCTTATGAAAGGTCAAGCCAATACCATAGGTATTGCCATGCGAAGGGCTTTACTTGGAGAAATAGAAGGAACATTTATCACATGTGCAACATCTGAAAACGTGCTTCATGAATATTCTACGATAGCAGGTATTGAAGAATCCGTACATGAGATTTTAATAAATTTGAAAGAAATTGTATTGAGAAGTAATCTCTATGGAGTTAGGGCTGCATTCATTTGCGTAAGGAGTCCCAAATACATAACCGCTCAAGATATCATTATATCATTTTACCACCTTATGTAGAAATAGTTGACACGACACAGCATATAGCTAACCTTACAGAACCAATTTATTTTTTTATTGAATTACAAATAAAGAGAAATCGCGGATATTGTTTGAAATCCACAAACTACTTTCACGATGGAAGTTATCCTATAGATATTGTATCCATGCCTGTTCGAAATGTGAATCATAGTATTCATTCTTACGGTAATGGGAATGAAAAAAAAAGAGATATTTTTTCTAGAAATATGGACGAATGGAAGTCTAACTCCTAAAGAAACACTTTATGAAGCTTCTCGTAATTTGATTGATTTATTGATTTCTTTTTTACATGCAGAGGAAGAGGATATGAATTTAGAGGAAAATGAAAACAGATGGAATCTACCCCTTTTTCCTTTCAAGACAGATTCATTAATCTCAAGAAAAAAAAAGGAATTCCATTAAAATGTATTTTTATTGACCAATCAGAATTGTCTTCCAAGACCTATAATTGTCTCAAAAGGTCCAATATACATACATTATTGGAACTTTTGAGTCATAGTCAAGAAGATCTTATGAAAATGAAATACTTTCGCATAGAAGATGTAAAAAAGATATTGGGCACTCTACAGAAGCTTTTTTTAATAAATTTACCTAAGAAAAAGTTTTCATTTTAAATCCTTTTTTAGAAAGAAAAAAGAAGATAATGAGTTTTTAATCTCTGACACGATCCGTATATTTGCAAAATCGATCATAATAATATTGATGTATCTAAGGAAGATCCCCCTCTGGATCTTCCTTAGATACTTATGTCGTGATATTTCACGGTTGAATCAATTTAAAAAAGACCTAAAGTTAAGGATTTCTCAATAGGTAAAATCGCTCCAATACCTAAAAAGAGCTACTGCGATACCGATGCGATACCAATCAAAAAGACTGTTGTAGCTACTGAACGACAAAATGTATTTTGAAATTTATTTAAATTCTCCAAAAAAAGGGTACTGTCAATAATCCTATTGGTACTGAAATCATTAAAAGAACACCCAATAACTTATTGGGTACTGTGCGAAGTATTTGAAATACGGGAAAAAAGTACCATTCGGGTAATATTTCCAACGGAGTTGCAAAAGGATATCCGCCGGTTCACCAATAATTGATGGCTCTAGAACTGCTAAGCCCACATTACATGCAATAGTGCCTAGAATTACCACTGGAAAAATATATATAAGATCATTGGGCCATGCAGGTTCTCCATAATAATTATGCCCCATCCCTTTAGCTAATTTAGCTTTTAATACGGGATCATTCAAATAAGGTTTCTTTGTTATTTGGATAGGTGAATAATAGTTTTAAACTTCTTGGAGCTTAGCCTCTTGACTCGATTTGACCCAAAGATACTAAGCAAAGTAAGAAAAATACGAAATCTCTTTTTTGTGATGATAATGCCAAGAAATAAAATCTCAAGTTGGCTCATCCATTTTTCTTTATGTTAATCGTGACCGGGCTTCTTGAATCTTCTCTTCCCTCTTTTTTTTTATTTTTTTGATAGGAATTCTCTTGTTGAGACCCTATGAATCAATTGAAACCTCAGATTCATACTAGAACCACGATGATTTCAGAAAACCAAAGCTAAACTCAAAGGTTCTCCGAGTAAAAACCATTTGATCATTACTTATTCAATGAATGTAATAACTCAACAAAATATAAAGAAATATTTTTTTTTCGGTCAAAAGAAGTCTGAAGTAAAAATTTGTTTGATTTAGAAAAGACCTATTTCCTTTTTTTAGTCCAGTTGCGAGGTATGAATAATAGTTTCAATATTTCTTTTCTTGATCTATTTCATATAGTCCGTGCTCCAGAGACTAGAAGAAATATCTAATGAGGTAGAATCATCTTGATAGAGATGACAGGTCCATTCTCTGTATTATAAATAGGATCAATTATAACAAGTCACACGCTCATATTCCGGAAATGAAATATCGAAACAAATAAATTTCACGATCGAACTACCAGAATGGTCTATAAATTCAAGTCTTAAGTAATCTTAATTAAGTTTAAATATTTTAAGCATTAAGAAAACTGAGAAGTCCTAGTTTTTATGAATTAATTCATTGAAATTCCATCCAGTAAAACTGATGAATTATAAATTTCGAAAAGAATAGATAGAAATATTGCAAATAGAGTCATTGCGACTCCCATAAGCGGTGTAGTCCCCTACCCAGGGGCTACTTTTCCATATTTTGAATTCAATGGTTTCCAATAAACTCCCTATGTCAGTTCGTCTTGGACCAGATCTAGAACTACTCTCAGCGGTTTTTGTAGCCATAAATCCTCTTTCATCATGGGTTGTAATCTGTCGACTTTGTATAGCATTCCGTTGTATTTGTAAATAAACGACATTATCGCGATCCATTGTGATCTTGAAATTTTCAAAAAAAAAATGGAAAAAGCAACCCTAGTCGCCATCTCCATATCTGGTTTACTTGTAAGTTTTACCGGGTACGCCTTATATACACTTTTGGGCAACCCTCTTAAAAATTAAGAGATCCCTTTCGAAGAACACGGGGACTAGTTGAAGTAACGAGCCTACCATATGAATATTGGGGGCTCATTACTTCAATGGAAAGGATGAAAAATCATTTCATTTTTTAGTTGAAACTTTAGGTGATTCTCGAAAAAAGATAGCGAAATATATTATCCCTAAAGTCGAAACTAAGAGGAATGTATAAACCAATGCTTTCATAGATTCGATCGTGGTTTACAATTATAGCTTCCACACCTATTCATTTTGGATCATTTACTAAATAAATTTCAATTTCTAAATTACTAGGACTATTCAATAAATTATATTCTCTTTCTCATTTTTCTAATAGAAAATATTAGGAAATATTGAATATGAAATACATAATAGATTCAATTAATATTGAAAATCAAAATTGAAAAATTCTAAATACTAAAATAAAATAAGAAAAAAATAGACGTTGAGGCGGACGGACACTAAGATGGAATAGACCCGCTAATATACCCAATATACCTGCTGCAATATGATAAGAAGCTATTCCCCCCGGAACAAAAGGATCAAAATCTTCCGCACCCCACGCTGGATTTACAGATTTTACTTTTCCAGTTAGTCCATAAGGATCAGACACCCATATTCCAGGACCATATAAACCTGTTACATGAAATGCGCCAAAGCCAAAGCAAGCCACTCCTAAGAGAAATAAATGAATTCCAAAGATCTTGGGCAAGTCCAAAGAAGGTTTTCCCGTACGTTCATCAGAGAATATTTCTAGGTCCCAATAAACCCAATACCAGATAGCTGCCAAGAAGCACAAGCCCAGAAAACAAAATATGTGCCCCTGCCACGCCTTCATAACTCCAAATGCCCGAATTCTTTATAGTTCCTCCTGAAATACTCCAACCCCCCCCCATGAAAAGGTTATTCGTAAACGAGTCATGAAGGGTATAACGAACATGCCCTGTTTCCACATTGGATCAAGAACAGGGTCAGAAGGGTCAAAAACTGTTAATTCATATAGAGCCATTTAATCGGCCCAACCAGAAAGACCGGGATCATTCAATACAACAGTAGGAACACGATACCAAGGCAAACCCATGTAAATACCCCTTTCTGAAAAAGAAATAGACATTTTGTAACTTTATCGCATTGGAAAAGACTAGACCGTGTACTTCACCTGTTCGGTATATTTTGTATAGGAAAAGAATTCATATCTTATTCTATACCCGATAAGTACCAATACGCAATGGGAGTTTTTTGTGGAAAAGAATGCATAGATACTTCTTTATTAATTTTTTCTTCCTCTATGAACCTTCCAGTCTATATCTATAGACTTAGATATATTCTAATTCTATCTATTATCTATAAAATTAGAATATTCTATTAAAATAGTATTAAAATAGAAGATAGAAAAAAAAAGAAAAAGAATATAGAAAGAAAAAATGAAGAAGACAATAAATCCATTGTTACGTTTCCATATTAAAGTAAAATATAATACTTCATTTTTTCTTTCTATATTCTTTTTCTTTTTTTTTAATGCCAATTGGTGTTCCAAAAGTTCCTTTTCGGCTTCCTGGAGAGGAAGATGCAGCTTGGGTTGACGTATAGTGCGACTTGTCAGACATATTGGTCATATGGTATTTCTCCGTTATCTCCCCCGATCGAGTATTTTATGTTTTGCCCAATCCAATAGATATTATTCAATATTTTCATAATTTAACCATCAATAATTCGGAGCGTGAAGCACAAGGATTCCTATTGACAATCAATATTATCAATTATTCTAATTTATGGTTTACTTAGACTGATAAAAGAAAGTATCCAGACTCCGTTCAGAGAGTACCAATTTTGGAATGTTAAGAGTAAAGTAATAGAATAGAAGTATAAATTTAGTAATAGAAAGATTCACTAGGATAAAGAAAAAATATATATATATATAATGTTAATAATTAAAATATAGAATTAGATAATAGAAGAATAAAAAATATTCAATAAAAAAAATATAAATTGAATTAATAAATTTTGAAATGAATTAGTAATGAAATAGAATATAACTTGCTAAATATAGAATATATTCTATGAAATAAATTCTAGCTTCTTACACGATTACCACTTGTATCATAAACTATTCATAGTTTAGGGAAAGGTATGAAATGAATGAAAAAAAAGAAGTAGTACTGAAACCTTTTGTCCTATATGCACAAAAGGAATTCGGGCAAATCTTCCCCCGGAGTAGAACAATAACCTAAAAGAATTGAGAGGGCCCATTCAGGAACAAGAAAATTACATCGTTATTTGAATTTCGATGAAACAATACATCAATGAGAAGTTAGTTCAATAAGTTCAGAAAATTCTTTTTTCTTTTCTACATTATAGAATATAGGAAAGGAGACCAAAACCCCTGTAAAAAAAAAGAAATAAGACTGGAATCAATACATTGATTTTTTTTTCACAATTATTTCGAACCGTATGCATCCAAAGGTGCACGTACGGTTCCTCAGGGATACAATTTTGCCCTAATCAACCGACTTCATCGAGAAAGATTACTTTTTTTAGGCCAAGAGATTTATAGCGAGATTTCGAATCAACTTGTTAGTATCATGGTATATCTCAATATAGAAGATGATACTAAAGATCTTTTTTTGTTTATAAACTCTCCAGGCGGATGGGTAATATCAGGAATATCTATTTATGATACCATGCAATTTGTGTCACCGGATGTACATACAATATGCATGGGATTAGCCGCTTCAATGGGATCTTTCATTCTGGTCGGAGGAGAAATTACCAAACGTCTAGCATTCCCTCACGCTTGGCGCCAATGAATTTTTATCTAAGATGAGAAAAAAAAAGACTATGCCTTCACTATATCGAATGTGAATTCAATAAAGAATCAGTAATAATAGCATGGCACTTCAACTTCGATATGAACAAACCATTATTGTTTTTTTATAAAACGAAATTTTGTATCGAGAAAGTAGTATGAAAGAAGAGTTCTTCCTAATTTGATCTTATGTGTCAAGAGTAAATTTCAGCGTTACAAACCCTTTTTCTTCCACACCAGAAGTCTCTTTCTTATCTTTATGTTATAAGAGAAAGAGGAAAAAATAATTTTCTCCTTCTTGGATTGTATAAAAAAAAACTTTGGGATTGCTAAACCATAGACGAAATAAATAGATAAAGCAACAGAACCATCATAGTATTTTTTACTACTACGAAAGGAAGGATGAAGGATGGTAAATGGATCATTTAACAATTTGGATCGGATGGGTTTTATTTCTTCTTTTCGATAGTCGATAGAAGAAATTTGATCAAAAAAAATTCCATTGCAAAGCCGTATGCAATGTACAAAAGATGCCCGTACGGTTGTTTAATTCTCTTTTTTTTTATTTCCCCTTCTCTTACTTTAACCCAACCGTGCAAGATAGAAAAACCGTTCATGATGAATATCATCAGGGTTATGATTCACCAACCTGCTAGTTCTTTTTATGAAGGACAGGCAGGGGAATTTATCCTGGAAGCAGAAGAACTATTGAAGCTTCGCGAAACCCTCACAAAAGTTTATGTACAAAGAACGGGCAACCCTTTATGGGTTATATCCGAAGATATAGAAAGGGATGTTTTTATGTCAGCAACAGAAGCCCAAGCTCATGGCATCGTTGATCTTGTAGCGGTCGAAAATAAAAATACCGGGGATTTCATATAAATCTAAAATTTCATTTCAAAATTTTCATTTTCCGTGATTTTCTATTGAATATAAATCATTCATAATCATAAATCATCAGGTTAAGATCGATCTAAACCAACCCACTCTATTCTATCTAGAATGAGATTTTATAGACACCACATGCCAACCATTAAACAACTTATTAGAAACGCAAGACAGCCAATAAGAAATGTCACGAAATCTCCCGCTCTTCGAGGATGTCCTCAGCGTCGAGGAACATGTACTAGGGTGTATGTGCGACTCGTTCAATTCAGATAATGAGTTTGAAGAAAAGAAAAAAATTTATTTACGATCACTAGGATAGATAGAGTGGAAGATGGACATTTAATTGCCTCTTTTCTAATATCTAAAAAGGAAGATATATCATCTACCTATTATGATTATGTTTTTATGTTATGGAATTTATGGTTTCTATTGGTGCAAATCCAATCACTCCGTTTGAGATTTTGAGATGAGAAGCAATTCTCCATTGGTGATTGGTAGCAATTAGTTATCCATTAAGCGGAGGAAATAGTTTTATAAGAAACAAAAAGGTTATGTTCCTATTCTTGAAAAAACGGACTAATAGGGTAAGCTACCCAGCCAACTTTCAGAATTCAATGCCGTCACTTTATGGATAGCTTTTTTGTGAAAAGTACTATTTATTACATTCTAATTAGAATTGTAAAAAGAATTCTAATTTAAAAATAAATGGGTAGAGCCAAAGAGTGTGAACTATACAAGTTCACAAGAAAATGAAAATTTTATGAAATGAAAGAAGAGGCTCCGGTGTATAGAGAGAACCTCACCGTTTCATAAGTTGCCATAGAAACGAGGGAACCCCCCATTTTTTTCTTTTTTATTTAGTAGCATTTTTTTTTCAGGCAGAGATGCCTGGAAGAAAGAAAAAATCGTGGTTGGGAAGGTCATAGTAGCAAAAGCCATTGGAATTTATATCTTATATATAGGAAGAATTCGTTTTGTTATTAATAGACCGGAGGAAAAGGATGACTGATAGAAATCAATTAGTTATTCAAGAAAGTTTCATTTGATTCAATGACTAGAGTTAAACGAGGATATACAGCTCGGAGACATCGAAAAAAAATTCGTTTATTTGCATCAACCTTTATAGGGGCTCATTCAAGACTGACTCGAACGACTATTCAACAAAGAATGAGAGCTTTGGTTTCCTCTCATCGAGATAGGAGCAGGAATAAGAGAGTTTTTCGTCGTTTGTGGATCACTCGTATAAATGCAGTAACTCGTGAAAAAAGGGTATTCTATAGTTATAGCAAATTCATAAAAAATCTGTACAAGAAAAAATTGCTTCTGAATCGTAAAATACTTGCGCAAATAGCCTTATCAAATAAGAAATTTTTTGATATAATTTCCAATCAAAAAAAGGAATAAAAGAATCTTAATAGAATCTATTATACAAAGTATACAAGAATGATTGAAACAGAATTTCCCGGAGAATGAACTCCGGGAAGATAGAAGAAAAAGAAATGAAGATTTGAATAGTAGGAATAAACGAACATCTTTCAATAAAAAATATTTCTTCCCCCCTTTTCCTTTTTTATAACACAAGAATCAAATATGGATTCTAGGGTTTTTCGAGCAAAACATGAATCTGAGCTTAAGTTCCAATTGGAGTTTTGAGGAATATATCTATTTCTTTTTGGTTCTAAGACTAATAGTTCTAGGGATCGACTCCGCTCTATCCAATTGTTTTTCATTATTACGAAAAGGTAAAGAAGATAAAATACGAGCTTGTTTTATAGCAATAGTAATTAATCGTTGTTGTTTCAAGGTTAACCTATTCACCCGTCTAGATAAGATTTTTCCTTTTTCACTAATAAATCGACTTATTAAACTTATGTTTCTATAATTGATTTGATCCCCCGATCCAATTGGGGGTAAACGCCTACGAAAAGATCGCTTGAATTTCCGAAAAGGTTGTTTGGATTTATCCATGGTTTGTTTATTCCTTATGTATAAAATATATGTATAAAATAATCTAAAAAATACAATTCTATTTTTTCTTATTCATTTAAGATCCGACCAAAATAGTATTTATTTGTATTATATATGTTAAGTCCTACTCCTTAGAAAAATCACACACGCATTCTGTTCCATCTATTTCTTTATTTCCCCATGAATCGTATACTTTTGACAATAGCGACAAAATTTTCTCAATTCTAATAGATTGGGTGTATTGTGTCGATTCTTTTGAGTAATATATCTAGAAATGCCTGGTGATTTTTTATTGACACCCTTTTGAACACAACAAGTACATTCCAAAATCACAAGAATTCTTATATCTTTACCCTTAGCCATGAACCTCCTTTTCATTTTGAATCAACTTCACTTTAGAACCCTACTCCTTTTTTTTCATTATTAAATTTTGAATGACTTCGAAGTACTAGAATCTAAAATAGAATTCTTAGGAATTACTAGAACTAGAAAGAAAGAGAGTCATGTTCATTAATAGAATAATATTAAGAATATATTAATAATATAAGTAATACAATTTTTTCAAACTTTTTTCTTACTAGGAATTCTTACTATCCTAATCTCAATATTTTCTTCTTTCTATGTTAGACTTTCGTCGAACCACCCCTAGACTGGATCCAAATCCAAATTTTCTTTATTTTCCCAAAAATTATATCGTAGATTCATTGAGGTTCGATATAATTTTTCTTTCTTCTTTCCTATCCTAAAGAAAAATTTAATATAATTGGAACTAGAATTTATCTCAAATATTCTTCATTTCTTCGCATATCAATACAAGAATTCAATCAGAATGCAAAAAAAGGGGAATGATAAGGCATCTGGAAATAAACGATTAATTTCTATCAATAGACCTGCTAAAGACCCAAACCATAGAGTGATTAGTACAGGTGCCGTGGAGAGATATGTTTTTAGATCTCGCATTGAAAATTCTCCTTCTTCTTTTCTTTTCTATTTTATTGTCATTCTTTATTTGTATTTTATATTGTAATACATATATAGTCTAGTTCGATATTTTATATTCTAATAAATAGATCATAGATAACCCTATCTTGTAGTTAAAGGCCCTTTTTTTTGTCTTTATATAGGTAGAGGAAAAAAAAGGATGTGGAAAACAAGACATGGATTTTGTAAAATGACACTGTACAACAATTTAGAAAAAGGGATGTAGCGCAGCTTGGTAGCGCGTTTGTTTTGGGTACAAAATGTCACGGGTTCAAATCCTGTCATCCCTACCTATTCTTTCTACTATGGACAGTTACGAGGAATTCATTGAGTAAGATCGGGTAAAATTATGTCCAATTTTACATACTCATACTATATGTACGCAATACCCTTTGAAATTCTTTTCTTTACAATTATATCTATTGTTATAGGATATAAGAAAGCGCTCTTAGTTCAGTTCGGTAGAACACGGGTCTCCAAAACCCGATGTTGTAGGTTCAAATCCTACAGAGCGTGATTCCATTCCATTTATGTTATGTCGAATTCCAATGAAATAACTTAAGAAAACAAAGTATAATTGCAACTTGAATTTGACCCCCTCCTTGGGGGGGTCAATCAAAAAAAATGTTACTCAATCAAAGATCCAACTGATCACCGCGCCTTTATTGTAAATATGCAGTTACAAATAATCCTATTTAAAGTAATAAGACGATTCCAAATAGAAAAACTTCAATCATTTCAATTTGTTTTAGGGAATAAAAAGAAAGGTAAGATTTATTCCTAAATAATAATCTGAATTATCCGTGAATCTCAATGACCAGGAATTGGCAATTGACGCGGGAAGAAACCATAGAATACCTTAAATTAAATATTCCAGAGAGATTGTGATTTTTGAAATTGAATTTTATTCTTTTCAAATAAGTTGGATCTTGTTCAAACCAATAAAGAAAGCTGGGGTTATAGTTGAAACAGTCAGTAAAAAGCCGAAATAACTAGTTAGAATAGGCATGAAAGAGCTAAATTAGATATGTTCTTTTACTACATATATGAAGAAAACATTTACCTAAGTCTCAATCCAGATACGACGGTAAGAAAAATGAATTGAAAGAATTCATTTAATTCCAATTGAAAATTCTTGATTCATCAGTCATTCTAGACGGACATTAAAAAAAAAGATGAACCACCACATAAAATAGAATGGAATTTTATGAATATAATGAGATCTTTCATTAATTATAAGAGCCCATATATTCAAGATCTTTACTTTCTCTTACTATGTCGAAGCTACTAATGTAAACCTTACTTCATTTTATATTCTAATATTCTACTAATATTCTAAGGAAACATATATTTATACATAGACAAGGAAGATATAGCATTTCCTTCGGTACTGATTGAAACTGCGTTGCTGCGCTAGAGGAAGGATAGCTATACTGATTTGGTCTACTCTAAATACACCTTTGGTACAAAATTGACGATCTCACAAAGATTCAGTATCAGTAGTTTTAGATTTACTGATTTCATCTTTCACGGAATTGGCCCGCCTTTTTTGAACGTACAAGAATTTGTGGAGCTCAGTATGTCTGGAAGCACAGGAGAACGTTCTTTTGCTAATATTATTACTAGTATTCGATACTGGGTCATTCATAGCATTACTATATCTTCCCTATTCATTGCGGGTTGGTTATTCGTTAGTACGGATTTAGCTTACGATGTTTTTAGAAATCCTCGGCTAAATGAGTATTTCACAGAGAACCAACAAGGGATTCCATTAATAACTGGCCTTTTTTATTCTTTGGAACAACTCGATGAATTTAGTAAATCCTTTTAGGAGGTTCCCAATGACCATAAATTGAACCTATCCAATTTTTACAGTGCGATGGTTGGCTGTTCACGGACTGGCTGTACCTACTGTTTCTTTTTAAGAACCAAAAATATTTGTGCCAAAATCACAGATGCCAAGAAGAACAGAAGTCCTTGGACTCGTAATGGATCTTGAAGCACTATTTCTGCGTCTCCCTGACCAAAACTTCCTACATTTGGATTACTTGTTAATGGTTGATCAAACTTGATGGATTCACCTTCTGAAACAATAAGTTCTGGTCCTGGAGGTATAGTATCAACCACTTGACGTCCATCTGATGCATCAACTACGGTTATTTAATATCCCCCTTTCTTTACGTACTATTCTGCTTACTATACCGGCTGATGTAGCATTATAAACTGTATTATTACTCTTGCTACCATCAGGATAAATCTGACCCCTCCCTCTGTTTCCACCGACATATATGGGATATTTTAAGAAGTGAACGTCTTTTTTCGTAATAGGGTCGGGGGAAAGAATAGGAAAGAGGATTTCACTATATTTCTGACCGGGAACAGGACCTATCACAAGAATATTTCTTTGATTAGGCCGATAAAACTGAAAAGAAAGATTGCCCCTCTTTTCTTTCATTTCGGGAGAAATACGATCGGGGGGGGCTAATTCGAAGCCCTCGGGTAAAATAAGAAAAGCTCCTACATTCAAAGTTCCCTTTTTACCATTAGCAAGAACCTGTTTCAGTTGCATATCATAAGGAATTCGAACAACTGCTTCAAATACAGTATCTGAAAGTAAAGCTTGCGGAACTTCAATATCCACGGGCTTATTAGCTAAATGGCAATTGGTACATACAATTCGCCCAGTTGTTTCTCGTGAATTTTCATAACCCTGCTGCGCAAAAAAGGGATATGCATTTGAAATAGATGCTCGAGTTATCGAGTTATTACATATATCATGATCTATACATAAAAGGATCGAGTAATCTGTTCTTTTACCCAAGAAAAAGTATTTCTATTTTGCATGGTCCAATCATTGATCCCGGAATTTCTACAATAAATTCACTAGTAGAATTCCCTATCCACAAGTTTGCCATTGTATTTATTGTTTATTGTACTGAAATAATTGTACTGATAGAATATAGTATGAATACCTTGAATTCAAAAGTTGAAAAAGTAGAAGTATAAAGAATAAGTAAGATTTCAAATGATTTTTTTATACACGAAAAAATATTTTTGATTTGATTTATATCAAGATCAAGAGATCTAATGAATTATTCATTCATTCATTGAATGAGAAATTACTACAAGCGAAGGAGATACACGATTTAAAAAAGGAAATATCCAATATTTCACAATTGTATCTAGAATCACTGGAAAAATGGAAACAAGACCAAATAGAATCTAATCATTCTCAGCCAATCCAAAATCGTTGTAGATTGAACCAATCATTAGTTCCTAACCACGGGTCGAGTGAAATCCGATCCATAAATCAGTAACTAAAATAATTGAAAAAGCTTTGATTGTGTCACTTAAGTTATAAAGAAATTCCTGAATCCAAGAATTCAGAAAAAAAAGTTCTTCATTACCCAGAACAAAAGAACTACTTAGAATAGCAAAACATATTATATTTGTCGAGAAATCCAAGATAATATGAAAATGAAATTCATTGTGTCTTTTAACCAATTTTATCATTTCCTTGTGCATTCCTATACCAAGTCTTTGCATATGTATTTCCGAGTATTCCTTTATCATCTCATCCAATAGGAAAAGTTCTTATAATTCCATAAATTTTTCTAGAACATTTTTCTCTTGAATATTATTCAAAAGTATTTTGGATTGCCCGTTATTCCACCAATTCAGAACCCAAGTTTCTAGACATTTATTAAATGAGAGAGAAAACCACCAGGGCAAAAAGAATATAGACACAAGATAAGGGAGAGAAGCCAATGCTTTCTTTTTTTTTTTCATTCTGTATCTGTGATGTGAATTGTTAATGAACCTGTTTCATTCGTCGATTCTATTCCTATTTTTATTTTTGTATAAGAATTGAGTCTTTGGATATAGAATAGAACATAAAAGAAAGGCCCTTTCGAATAAAAAAAGAAGTAAAAATTCTTCCCAGATTCCAGAGATCTCTATTAGACAAATTGGAACCAACAAATTTCATCTTCATTTCGATGAAGGTTCAAAAAACCCATTTCTTTTTTTGAATTTCAAGACGAATCCTGCCGGATCCTTTAATTCTTTTATTTTGAATTTTAAAGATTTCACTGGCTAATCGTAGCACGGGGATAGGGTATCAATTCAAAATATGGGTCCTAAAAAGTGTAATTATGTGTTACGAAAAAAAAAGACATGTTAGGATATTTGATGAATCTATAATTCTTAGACCTTTTACTAGTATAAAAGAGTGAAGCTGGACGCCATGCGTATGCGTATACAAAAGAGTTTTTGTGTACAAAGAGTTTAGATGCTTCTTAAGATATTTTATTAGAATTGTTCCATTTACGTCCTCCTGCTTTGAGATGTATAATGTATATGGATTGCTGCCTCAACGGAACGGGGAAATAGAATAGAGCATCTTTTTCTGGAATGAACATTTTTCATAAACTTAAGTTGTCTTAAAAAGAAAATTAGTAAGTTCTTTCTCTCATGCTGAGATTTCTTCTCATCTCGGTTCATTTCAAAATACTTCAATTGGTATGCGCAAGAAATAGGCCAATTCAGCAGTTTTTTGTTCAATTTCTCATGGAGTCAAATTCTCATCAGTATGAGTCAAGGGAAAGGCTCCTTGGTCCCTTATTTCCATATAAAGGACACGACGAGGAAAAAAAACTCTCTCGCCTCCATTCTGGTTGAGGATATCTTTCAGAAAGAAACGAAGAAAGATGCGACGATTTATTCCAGGAAATACCCAACGAAAAAGGCACATTATCCCTTTTTTTCTATCGAATTGGTCATAACCACTGCCTACATTCTATGAAATTGTGCACCACAAATAAGAACTAATGAATAGACCCGCGATCCCATAGAAAGACATCACGATCCCTTGTGGGAAAAAAGAATTTGCTGAGACGGAAATACAGATATCCTATTTTTACCAAGATAACTGGAAGTTCCAACCACAAAGAATCCTAGTGAACCTAAAAAAAGGATAAAGGTCCAGCAAAAATTACTTGTTTTTTGAGACCCCGGTATAAGTTCTATCCATATATGTTCTGATTGCCAGTTCATACTATACTAGATCCAGTTGCATTCGATTGGAATTGAGAGAAGAACCCAAATGGATTTGACTGAACTTTTCTGACTTGATCCCGAAGTCACTTTCATCAACTAGCAGTATTCTGACGTGAACCATTAGGAAGAATTGGTTAGATACATTGAGTTTCTATTTCCAATGTTTTCAAAAAATCTTTCTATTTTTCATTTCATTCTTTCATTTATGAAGAAAAAACCGCGTATATATGCATTAATGCGTCTATTATGCATCGGCATACATAACAACTTTTCCATTTGTTTTCGGAAATGCCACATATTGTATATCCTGCCATATTACATGAAAAAGTATCTGTATGATGATCCAGTGTTGTGACGAGATTGAGTCCCATCGTATTTAGACAATCTTCTTTCTTTGGACATAAAGAGAGAAAGAAGCCATTGCAATTGCCGGAAAGACTAGGCCCACTCAAGAAAGATGGAAAGTTCAAATTGATCCTAGAATGGGTACTTCCTATTTGTACCTCTTCTAATTAGAAAGAGATCTTATGATCAGTCTATCTCTTCTAGAAAAGAGTCAGTATTTCAGAATCAAAAAGTGCAAAGAATTTCGAATTTACCTCTTCCTCTTTCTACACGAATATGTAGGAGAATCCGCTTTAAGAAATTGTATTCTTCTTTTCCCATCCTTATCTTCTTTCTATCCCTTCTTTAAAAAAAAAGAGGTTTTGAAAGAAAGGATAGAAAAGAGTTTATTATGAGTTCGCGACTTTCACCAATCTTATCCAACAAACAGGGATTCCTAGTGAAAAAAGGGGTTCTCGGTAAATAGAAAGAACTTCTATATTCTTCTCTTTTTCTTCTTTCTTATTTGATTGAAGATTTTTTCTTTCTTTTTCTTGAATATCTTTTTCGATATTTTTGATCTCTTTTTCGTTGTTCTTGTTCTATATATGAAGATAGAAAAAGGACGGATAAAATGCTTTTTCTTTACCATATTTCTCGGAAGGAGAAAGAAACTCTTTTTTCTCTTGTCAATATAGGGATGCTTATTCCTAATCAGCAAGAGAGGTAGAATAAAAAAGAGATCCGGGGCAAAAAGTCATTATCCAAAACTTCTGACTCTTACTACACTGAGAATTGATGTTCCCAAAGAAAACCTCCTATTTTTCGTTTTGTTTTTTTGATTACAATGAACTAAATGCTTCTTTGATAGAAAGAAAAAGAACTGAACCTAGTGCTATACTTCCTTTTGAAAAGATTTTTTAATCTTGATTCAAGGGAAGGAAACCATGTAGCTGAAATAACTCATTCAGAACACCTTTTAAAAGATTACGTGGTACGATTGGGTCGAATAAGCCCTTATCAAATGAATATTCAGCCACTTGTAAACCGTCGGGTACTGTCGTTTTCAATATTTGTTCAATTACTCTTTTCCCCGTAAACGCAATGTAGGCATTAGGTTCAGCAATAATGATATCTCCCAACATACCAAAACTTGCTGTAACTCCGCCAGTTGTAGGAGATGTAAGGATTGATACATAGAATAACTTTTTCTTTGATTGATAATCATATGAAGCAGAAGATATTTTAGCCATTTGCATCAAGCTCAAACTCCCTTCTTGCATGCGTGCTCCTCCAGAAGCACATACAATAATGACAGGCAGAGATTGATTAGTAGCATATTCGATCAAACGGGTAATTTTCTCACCTACAACGGATCCCATACTACCTCCCATAAACTGAAAATCCATAACTCCAATTGCTATGGGAATACTATTTAGTTTACCTACGCCCGTTTGGACAGCTTCAGTTAAACCTGTTTCTCTTTGATAAAAAGGTATGCGATCTCTATAAGGTTCCTCTTCTGAATCAAATTCAATATCAAATTCAATGGGGTCTATAGAGACCATATCTTCATCCATAGACTCCCAAGTGTCAGGATCTATTAAAAGTTTGATTCTATCTGAACTACTCATCTTCAAATGATATCCGCAGTATTCACAAATATTCATTTTTGAACTAAAAAATTTTTTATAATTTAATCCATAACAATTCTCGCATAGAACCCATAACTCTTTGTATTTTGTAGTTCTATCAAAATTATTAGATATTTCACTTTCAATACTGAAATTTTCACTTTCAATACTACTTATTTCACTTTCCTTATAAATGAAACTCTTAATGTAACTGTCGATACCACTGTAAATGTCACTATTAAGACTGATTTCAAAAAGAAGATAAGTATCAATGCAACTATTAATGTGATTATTCCAATTAGATTGAGTATCATACATAGAATAATAAGAGTAGTAATTACTACTATTAGACCCACTATTCAAATAATTAGAAAAAAAAAGAGATAGTTCACTCAAAAAAGAAATAGCATTATCAATATCAAAAATATGATTTTCAATATCAAAATAGAAAGAATAACTGTCACCATTACTATTTCTAACTAAAAAAGTATCATCAGAGATCAAACTCCAAAAATTCCTGCTATCAAAGAAATTATTTATATAATTAATATTACTTAAACTAGAATTGTCCCAACTCGGAATCTTTTTCTCCGCATCATTTAGAAAAGGTTCTTCACTTCCACCGGTATGTCCAAGAGCATCAAGACTATCCATTGATTTACTTAGTCCACACCTATGTTCTAACTTCTTGTTAAACAACATCGAATTGAACCAACATTTTTTCATAGAGCCTTTCTGCCCCCTATTTGATAAAAAACTAATACTAATAGATGAATATAGATGAATAGTCATTTTATGAAGAAATTTTTTTTACTATTTATTTTTCATATTTTTCTTTCTCATCATAATTCAAATGAAGCATATAATCCAATCATTAAGATTGTTAATGAAAAATGAGTGAGTCTTGAAAATAAAAAATTATCCTTTTGGGGAATCTGATGAATAATTTCAATATATATTCTGATTGTGATTATGATAGAATATTTTCCTCAAAAAAATTGAAAGATAGGTTTCTCTCATTTAAAACTAAAAATTCTCATCAAAAAGATACATAGTTGTTTCTTCCCATAAAGGAAAAAGAGATTCTCCTAGAATCTCGTGTCATAGAGTTAAATAAGAAAATGAGTTTATAGAACGAAAAAAAAATACAGTATGGGGGGTAGAAGGGATCCTTCCCTTGGCTTTATCTATGGCCTGAAATTAAAGATAAAGAATCTAAAATGATCCACCATTCCCAAGGATCCATAATTAAGCCTATGGCTCCAACAATAAATAATAGAAGTTGTTAAGTCTTCGATCTTATCTTTCGATTTTGCATATACTTGTATATGGTATATAAGGTAAGGTCTTTATTCTGTACATATGAAAGATATATGCAAATAAAAAAATATACTCATAGTATAGGATTGGTATAAGATGTTCTTTCTTTATTCGACCCAATCTTTTTTTTTAGGAAAAGATTGGGCCAAGTTTCATTGCAATCAATTAGGAGAACAAAAAGGAATTGCTGAATTATACGCGCTTATTTTGTCTATTTATTTAGCTTATCCACTGGGTCAAAATCAAATTTTATCTCTTTCCATACTTCACAAGCGGCGGATAGCTCAGGGCTCCATTTGCTAGTTTCACGAATAATATCATTACCTTCACGAGCAAGATCACGTCCCTCATTACGAGCTTGTACACATGCTTCTAAAGCCACCCGATTAGTTACTGCACCGGGTGCATTTTCCCAGGGGTGTCCTAAAGTTCTTCCACTAAACTGTAGTACGGAATCATCCCCAAAAATTTCGGTTAGGGCAGGTATATGCCAAAAATGAATACTCCCTGAAGCCACGGGCAGAACACCTGGCATAGAAACCCAGTCTTGAGTGAAATAAATACCACAATTTCTATATTTTTCAATATAATCATCACGTAATAAATCAACAAAACCCAAAGTCATATCACGTTCCCCTCCAGTTTACCTACTACTGTACCACCGTGAATATGATCTCCACCCAAAGGTATTTATCCAGCAGTAGATCCCTTGAATTCAACGTCAACTATGTTAAACCTCGGATCGTTGGTAAGGAACATTCTGAAACTGCGCAAAGGGTTAAGCAAACTTCACAACGTTACAAAGAACTTCAGGACATTATAGCTATCCTTGGGCTGGACGAATTATCCGAAGAAGATCATTTAACTGTAGCAAGAGCACGAAAGATTGAGCGTTTCTTATCACAACCCCTCTTTGTTGCAGAAGTCTTTACTGGTTTTCCAGGAAAATATGTTGGTCTCGCAGAAACAATTCGGGGATTTCAATTCATCCTTTCCGGAAAATTAGACGGTCTTCCCGAGCAGGCCTTTCATTTGGTGGGTAACATCGATGAAGCTACCGCGAAAGCTCTGAATTTAGAAGAGGAGAGCAAATTGAAGAAATGACCTTAAATCTTTTTGTACTGACTCCTAATCGAATTATTTGGGATTCCAAAGTGAAAGAGATTCTTTTATCTACTAATAGTGGAAAAATTGGCATATTACCAAATCATGCCCCCATTGCCGCGGCTGTAGATATAGGCCTTTTGAGAATACGACTAAATAACCAATGGTTAACGGTGGCTCTTATGGGTGGTTTCGCTAGAATAAGTAATAATGAGATCACCTTTTTAGGAAATGATGCGGAAATTGGTACTGACATTGATCCACAAGAAGCTCAACAAACTCTTGAAATAGCTGAAGCTAACTTGAGTAGAGCTGAGGGTAAGAGACAAGCAATTAAGTTAAATTTAGCTCTCAGACGAGCTAGGACGCGAGTAGAGGCTGTCAATGCAATTTCCTCTTAGTAGTCATAAATACATTCAATCAAAATACAATCAAAATAAAAAGACTTTTTTATTATACCCTACACACTACATCTTTATTCCATATTCCATTTCACAAAATGAACACAATGAAGTCTAATCTTATTATAGAACGACAAAAAGAGGATGGGTAGAAAAACTTATTAGATACCGGATCCCATGGTATCTAATAAGTTCTACCTACTATTGGATTTGAACCAATGACTCCTGCCGTATGAAAGCAATACTCTAACCACTGGGTTAAGTAGGTCATTTATCACCACAAAAAAGGTCTCCATCACTTCGATGGATTATAGGTAAAATAGGTTTTCTAAAAAAGCAATATCAATTTTTTACCATTAAACGTATAAACGTAAACAGATCAGAGAGTTATCATGTGAAATTATGGGATACCCTTCTTGACAAAAAAATGTCTCTATGTTAAAGTTAAAATAGTTATAACAAGGGCTATAGCTCAGTTAGGTAGAGCACCTCGTTTACACGTGCGCCAATGCTTTTCAAGGGAGCCTATTATGCAATGACCCTAATTTATTTTTTTTATAAGTTGATGTCTTACTCCGTAGATTCGAGAGAACAAGAGAAAAATAGCCTGACAAATATTTGGTTTAATCCAATTCAGATGCAAATTCTGGTGCCAAAAAAAAAAGAACTTGCCATTAGAAGGTAAATGCTCATTCTATTTAATGCCAGGCATAATGAGTCTAAGGATCTCAAAAGAAGCTCTTTTCGTCCTATGAGCTTTGAGGTGTATGAAGTCTCATATTTGATTTTTGCAGCGGAGCAGTAGAGACTCCATTTCACTTAGGTTGATCTAGGCCGAAGGCAGACCTAAATAAAGGTCACCCTTCTTTGAAACACTTTGATATTGCTCCTATATCAGGATACAAATAATGAATCAGAGCACAAGGAACCATCTCATTATCTTTTTATTTTCCTATAAAGAAAAAATATGGTGGACTAACTGATCTTTACATCAGTTGATGAAAGAGCCCAATGCAACAAAATGCATGTTGGGTCTTTGAAACATTTCGAATCATTTCGATAAAAAGAAGTTTTATCTGTTTTCCCGAGAATGTCTACGGTTCGAATCCGTATAGCCCTAAGAATTCCCTTTTTGTTTTGTATAGAACTTTTAGTAGTAATAAGAACAATAAAAGAAACACAAAAATTCATTCCAACCCAACGGACCCAATTAGTATCAATTAGTATATTTGTAAAAAAAAAACATCTCTCTTCATCCACTTTCATAAATAAATTAAATAAATTACATATGATATTTTTCATCTTTTCCTGTCCATGATAAAAGAGTTAGTGATACATTTTTTTGCTTTGGTATACCCAATCCCAGTCAATTTATGAAAATCATGATAGAATCCTGTCACTTCAACCTGACCTAAGTGAATCCAATCTTAAGTCGCATGGATCTAGGACCTCTTCTTTTCTTGATCTTGAGTATTTGTAGAAGCCCTTTTACTAAATTCCTCTTTCATTCTTTCATATTATCTAACTTTTTTATTTCTTTTATTTAATTGTTATTAATTGAATTTCTTTTTTGCTATAAGAATCTAGAATCTCTTGTTTTTGTAAGAGCATGCTATGTCTACACATATAGAAATAGAAAGTAAATTGAAAAAAAAAGAGAACAGCAATTTTATTTGATAAAAAGAAATTCTTTTGGAATAATAAAGCCTATTACACATTCATAGGAGTACTTTTATGTTTCTGCTTCACGAATATGATGTTTTCTGGGCATTCCTAATAATATCAATATAAAGCGTTATTCCTATCTTGGCATTTGTCATTTCCGGTATTTTAGCCCCAATTTGGCCAGGTATAGAACCCCTGGGGGATGCTTGGGTACAATTCCGAATTCGCTATTAAAGGTTTGCTCTAGTTTTTGATGTTGAAACGATCTTTCTTTATCCATGGGCAATGAGTTTTGATGTATTGGGTGTATCTTTATTTATAGAAGCTTTCATTTTTGTGCTTCTTTTAATTGTGGGTTCAGTTTATGCATGGCGAAAAGGAGCGTTGGAACGGTCTTAGCTGAATATTTAGACAATCAAAAGAAAAGGGAAGGAAAGAATGACATTGAGACAGTTATGAATTTGGTTGAGCTTCCATTACTTAACCAAAAAATCTCTAATTCAATTATTTCAACTACATTGAATTATCTCTCAAATTGGTCAAGACTCTCCAGTTTATGGCCGCTTCTCTATGGTACCTGTTGTTGTTTCATTGAATTTGCTTCATTAATAGGCTCGCGATTCAACTTTGATCATTATGGGTTGGTGCCAAGATATAGCCCAAGGCAAGCAGACCTCATTTTAACAGCCGGAACAGTAACAATGAAAAAGGCTCCCTCTTTAGTAAGATTATATGAGCAAATGCCTGAACCAAAATATGTCATTGCTATGGGAGTCTGTACTATTAAAGGAGGGATGTTCAATACTGATACTTATAGTACTGTTGGGGGAGTCGATAAGCTAATTCCTGTAGATGTCTATTTGCCAGGCTGTCCGCCTAAGCCAGAGGCAATTATAGATGCTATAATGAAACTTCGTAAGAAGATATCTCAAAAAATTTTTGAAGATAAAACCGTGTATCAACAGGAGAATCGATGTTTTACTACTAATCAAAAGTTTTACCTTCGACGCAGTACTCATACTGGAAATTACGACCAGGGATTACTCTATCAATCACCATCTACTTCAGAGATACTTTTTGGATTTGAAAAAAAAAAATAGGAAAGAAAAGACAAAAGAGATGAAATGAAAAGAATCGGAGTTTCTTTGTACTGTGTTTAAAATAAATCCCCTTTTTATCCCTATCCTTCCACTCTTTGATTGAATATTTTTAGCTATTAGATTTGATATATAGTAAAATTTAACATCCTTTTGGAATAAGAAAATTAGGAACAGAGAGGAAAAATGAAAAAGAAAAGAAAGAATATCTATTCAATAAATTATTCATGTGTCAGGAACCAGATTTGAACTGGTGACACGAGGATTTTCAGTCCTCTGCTCTACCAACTGAGCTATCCCGACCAGTACCCTGCATCATCCTAGCAGAGTACTTGTATCTATGTAAACGAAAAGTACTAAAAAATAAAGTCTTAAAAAATTGGACCAAGTCCCCTTTAATTTCTTAGATCTTTAAAAAAAAACTTTCTTTGTAAATGTAAAGATAATGATATGAACTTTGAATAATTAAATGAATTATTAAGTAAGGGATATTCCTTGAACAAATGAACATATATGTTCATTTGTGCAGGTATCGTATCTATACAAAGAAAAACAAAGAAAATTGGATTGGAATTGGAAGAAGATAGGAGGATTTCTATTCGGATCCTTTTGTGAAAGAACAGAATGAATGAAATTAGAAAGATATTTAATTTTGTTTGAACTTAACAACTGATAAAAAAATAGGATGAGAGTAAAGAAAGAGTGAGGAATTAAAATGGGCTTTTTCTTGGGGATAGAGGGACTTGAACCCTCACGATTTTTCAATTCGACGGATTTTCCTCTTACTCTAAATTTCATTGTTGTCGGTATTGACATGTAAAATGGGACTCTCTCTTTATTCTCGTCCTATTCATTTTCAAAAAATCTAAAAAATCTATCAAACTCTGGAATGACTCATTTGATCACTGAATATTTGAATTTGATTCTTTTTTCAACTTCAATTATAATTGAAATTTTTCATAGTTTATATTCTAATTAATAATTAATTGAGATAATAGTAATATAAAGAAAGAAGAAAGAAATGTGATTAATCGCTTGCTATGTAAGTATGTATACATACGTATTAGGTATATAAGGTTATCCTTTCTGTCATTTCAATCTTTTATTTTGATAGAAGTATTTTAGCTACTAATCTAACGTAGTAAATTTCATTTGTTAGAACAACTTCCATTGAGTCTCTGCACCTATCCCTTTTTATTCTCATTTTGTATTTTTTCTCAAAACAAAGATTTGGCTCAGGATTGCCCATTTCTAGTTCCAGGGTTTCTCTGAATTTGGAAGTTATCACTTAGCAGGTTTCCATACCAAGGCTCAATCCAATCAAGTCCGTAGCGTCTACCAATTTCGCCATATCCCCTTTTGCTTTGAGACTTTAAGAAAAGGATCCAGTTGTAATTCCATCCACCTCTTTCGTTGATCTTGGCACTGTTGAATTCTTTAGGTAATGATTCCTATATTGAAAAGTTTATGCTGCTATTTTATTTTTATGTCCATCCTCTATTCTATTATTTCATCTTTCTTGCTTTCTTGGATGAACCCTATTCTATCATTAATTTATCCACAATTCAATATGGATATATATATCCCACATATATTTATGCCTTTCCTAATCCTTACTTTTGACAATACTATTTAAAATAGTGGAACGGCCAATATTCCTTCTTCGTCCTATTGTGTATAATTCTATAATCCAAATTTTATAAGTTTTAGTCATGGATTTCCATTATTCGAATAGAAATCAATAGAATAGGATTCTCTTTTCACTATTTATCTAATTTATCTATTAGGATATAGATAGTTTCATTACTTGAAATTTATATTTCAAGTTTTAAAGTATTGTTTTCTAGTTCCACGATTAGAATTATAAAATTCTAATCGTAATAAATGAATTATTCATAATAGTATTAAGAGTATTGAAGATTTAATTTAAGATCCTATTTGATTTATTGTATTGATTTCATATTCATAATAGTAAGAATTCCATTTGAAATTCTTACTATTATGAATATGAAATTCTAAAAAAAAAATAGAATATAGAATCTAATTCTTCATTTTTTTTTAAGGAATATTTCAATTGGAAATTCTTTTTGAATATTTTATCGAATATTTGTATTTGAATTTCCTCTTTTTTCTTTCATATATAATATATATGAAATTTTATTTTTATTTAGGTATCAAATTTATCTAGATCTGAAGAATTTTCTTTTCTATTTAGAAAATAGAAAAGAAAATCTCTAACTAATAACTAAAAAATAGAAAAAATTGAAATAATCAAGAAATGAAAAAAAAAGAAGAAGAATCGCTAGGTAATAGCTAAGATCCGAAGTTTCCTGTATTGCTCTTATATCCGCCCGCTTAGCTCAGAGGTTAGAGCATCGCATTTGTAATGCGATGGTCATTGGTTCGATTCCGATAGCCGGCTCTTTCCATGATGGAAAATCTCTACTTTCGCTTTCTCTAAATGCCGGGTCACCAATCTATTATGTCATGGTAACTTGCAGCTATAGCTATGAATAAAAAAGTTGACTAGAACAATCAGATTTTCTACAGAAAAAATTGGAAAACGTAGTCTTGACTTGAATTTCCTATATATATATAAATACGAATATTTATAAAATTTAGTTTATTCTGTTTTGTAGTACTTCAGTAGATTGAGTTTTGTTTTGCTGATCCTTTAGTTCAGTCTGAATTTAGATTTCATTGTTAAAGGAAAGTGAATTAAAAAGGAGCCTTTATATGTCCCGTTACCGAGGACCTCGTTTCAAAAAAATACGCCGGCTGGGGGCTTTACCGGGACTCACTAGTAAAAGACCCAGATCCAGAAGTGATCTTCAAACCCAATTGCGCTCTGGAAAAAGATCGCAATATCGTATTCGTTTAGAAGAGAAACAGAAATTGCGTTTTCATTATGGTCTTACAGAGCGACAATTACTTAAATATGTGCATATTGCTGGAAAAGCCAAAGGGTCAACCGGTCAGGTTTTACTACAACTGCTTGAAATGCGTTTGGATAACATACTTTTTCGATTAGGTATGGCTTCAACTATTCCTGGAGCCAGACAATTAATTAACCATAGACACATTTTAGTTAATGATCGTATAGTGGATATACCAAGTTATCGTTGCAAACCCCGAGATATTATTACTACGAAGGATAAAGAAATATCGAAAGCTCTGATTAAAAATTCTCTCGTTTCATACCCCCACGGGGAATTGCCAAACCATTTGACTATTGACTCCTTACAATATAAAGGATTTGTAAATCAAATAATAGATAGTAAATTTATCGGTTTGAAAATAAATGAGTTGTTGGTCGTAGAATATTATTCCCGTCAGACTTGATTCTAACGAAAATAAAAAGTATAAAAATTTGACTCCTTTCTCATTCACGTATCACAAAAACAAAAGGGCAATAGGATTCTTTTTCTTTTTTTTTTAAATATAAATAGGATCTTTCTATTTGTATTTTACGTATGGATTTAATTACGGATAGAGAATCTCTATGAAATTAAGGGTCTTACTGTTAGTTAAAATAATTATATAAATTCTTATTTTATTTGACACATTGTAGTTGGTAATGTTGATGAATGAAAAGAAATGGAGAGAGAGGGATTCGAACCCTCGGTAAACAAAAGTTTACATAGCAGTTCCAATGCTACGTCTTGAACCACTCGGCCATCTCTCCTACAGAATCTTATTTCTGACCAAAACCCGAAACCCGAATGAATAGCGAGTCATTTCAAAATTCATGAATCGGACAATTCCTTTTTCTATTTTGATTTTATGGTGTGGCACATACACGTTATACAAACAAAAGGGATGGTTACTTTATTTGAATTTGATTTTCTCATGGAATGATTATTCCATTTTTTGTTACTTTTTGGATCATAACAAAAAAACTTTTCGAGTTATCCTAATTCATAGGAAGCTTGGTTATTCAACTTAAATGAAATAGTAATAGTTTTGGTCATTGGTATACTACAAAATTTTAAGGTGAACAGTTTGGGACCTATGTTTTTCTAATTAGTCTTTTTTTTTTTCATTTTGTACTGTACCATTCCTTTTTTTGTGGAATTTTTTTCCCCGAAGGAGGATGAGAATAATTATAGAATTAATTACTAAATTATGCCTAGATCTCGAATAAATGGAAATTTTATTGATAAGACCTTTTCAATTGTAGCCAATATTTTATTACAAATAATTCCGACAACTTCAGGAGAAAAAAGGCATTTACCTATTACAGAGATGGTGCAATTTTATTTTTTCTTTTTTTTTTTACTTCTCTTTTTTACGAGAAAAAGAATGTAGTTAGGAATCTAAAAAAAAAAAATTAGTGAAAGAAACCTATGCTTGGTGAAGGTGAAATTTAGAGATAGAGCAATTACTTCTGTCGTGTATCTTCGATTGATGCAGCCTTAGACGCTTCAATTATATATTTTAGTATTGAGCAAAAGGTTACAATATATAGGTTCTGTATTGAAGGTAAATCCTACTTCATTAGTACCAATAAGTTGGCATCGGGGAAAAAGCACTACATCTAGGAATCAACAACACAAAAATTTTGTTCTAAATGAAACTTTTCCTTATTGGTATCGGGACTAAAAATAATGGTTGGGAAAACAAAGATCCATCTCATTCGTACTTTTGGTACCCGTATAACCATCAAAGACCGTTGAAGTGACTAATTCCTGGAAATCGTAAGCGTTGAGTACAAAGAAATTTTTGGAGTTCCCTTTTCTTAATACGATTGGTGTTAAGAAAAAATCTCTTGTGGGAAGGCTGGCTAGAAATTTCTTGTAAAAATCAAAGTTGCTGTCAGTTCATAATGAGAATAGTGAAATTTTGATTATTCCCCTTAGTACTATAGTACTATGCACAGAAGGGAGGAGCCATATGAGATGAAAATCTCACGTACGGTTCTGGAACGGAGATTCTTTTACTAGAATGAACGACCGTAACGGATGTCGGCTCAATCCGAAGGAAATTATGCAGAAGCTTTACAGAATTATTATAAAGCTACGCGACCAGAAATTGATCCCTATGATCGA